CCATAAATGTTTTAATCATTTTTGCTGTGATGTTCATGAATGGTTCAGAATATTACAACGATTTTCATCTTTGGACCGTTGGAGATGGAGTTACTTCCGTAGTTTGTACAAGTCTTTTTCTTTCACTAATTACTATTATTCCAGATACGTCGTGGTACGGGATTATTTGGACTACAAAATCAAACCAGATTATAGAGCAAGATTTGCTAAGTAATAGTCAACAAATTGGTATTCATTTATCAACCGATTTTTTTCTTCCATTTGAACTTATTTCAATAATTCTTTTAGTTGCGTTAATAGGCGCAATTGCTGTAGCTCGTCAATAATAACTCTTTGTAGAACCGGGAATCAAACTTTATTCGGGGCTATAAAATTGATTTTCTTTCCTCTATTTGAATTCTATAAACTAGAAATTTATTATTAGTTCGACATATTCTCACTATATTCTTTTATCCCACGCTACCTTAGTATGGTATATTCTAGTCAATCGAATTGGTTAAATTGTTGTTCATATTGAAATGAATCGAGATTGATAAGGAGTTGGTTAATGATGCTCGAACATGTACTTGTTTTGAGTGCTTATTTATTTTCGATCGGTCTATATGGATTGATCACGAGTCGAAATATGGTTAGGGCTCTTATGTGTCTTGAACTTATATTAAATGCCATTAATATCAATTTTGTAACATTTTCCGATTTTTTTGATAGTCGTCAATTAAAAGGAGACATTTTCTCAATTTTTGTTATAGCTATTGCAGCCGCCGAAGCCGCTATTGGACTCGCTATTGTTTCATCAATTTATCGTAACAAAAAATCAACTCGTATCAATCAAGCTAATTTGTTGAATAAGTAGTATTAATCCTATAAATTATAATATTCATAAAAAAATGCAAATTAGCGTGTCTGGCATGTAAGGTATGATCCTGTTGGTACAAACATAAGAAATCAAAGTATTTTGGACCTATCGCATAAGCCAATCTAGAAGTGGATTGATTAAAAAAACTTTGGTAACTCATTGATTCGTCTAGTATCTAAATATATAATTCATTTATAAGTTTACTAGATCGAAACTTTATGACGTTTAAAAATGTATAAATCCAATGTCACATTCAGTAAAGATTTATGATACATGTATAGGTTGTACTCAATGTGTCCGAGCCTGCCCGACGGATGTATTAGAAATGATACCTTGGGACGGATGTAAAGCTAAACAAATTGCTTCTGCTCCAAGAACGGAGGATTGTGTTGGTTGTAAGAGATGTGAAACCGCCTGCCCAACAGATTTTTTGAGTGTGCGAGTTTATTTAGGCAATGAAACAACCCGAAGCATGGGTCTAGGTTATTGATACGTTACAGAAAACTCTACTTGAATCCATTTTATTTTTTTTTTACCGCCAAAACCCGTGCACAACAAATATATTATTTTTGCGCACGGGTTTTTCTGGTCCAAGTGTATCTTGTCTTTACCACGAACAATTTTCCTTGGTTAACAATAATTGTAGTTTTACCAATATTTGCAGGTTCCTTAATTTTCTTTCTTCCCCATAAAGGAAATAGGGCAATTCGCTGGTATACTATATGTATCTGCATGTTAGAACTTCTTCTAACAACCTACGCATTCTGTTATCATTTCCAATTGGACGACCCATTAATCCAACTAGTTGAGGACTATAAATGGATCGATTTTTTTGATTTCCGGTGGAGGTTGGGAATAGATGGACTTTCTATAGGACCCGTTTTACTAACTGGATTTATCACTACTTTAGCTATTTTAGCGGCTTGGCCCGTTACTCGCGATTCTCGATTATTTCATTTCTTGATGTTAGCAATGTACAGTGGTCAAATAGGATCATTTTCTTCTCGGGACCTTTTACTTTTTTTTATTATGTGGGAATTAGAATTAATTCCGGTTTATCTACTTTTATCCATGTGGGGAGGAAAGAAACGTCTCTACTCAGCAACAAAATTTATTTTGTACACAGCAGGCGGTTCCATTTTTCTTTTAATGGGAGTTTTAGGTGTCGGTTTATATGGTTCTAATGAACCAACATTAAATTTTGAAACATCAGTTAATCAGTCGTATCCGGTGGCCTTGGAAATATTATTCTATATTGGATTTTTTATTGCTTTTGCTGTCAAATCGCCGATTCTACCCCTCCATACATGGTTACCAGATACCCACGGAGAGGCGCATTACAGTACTTGTATGCTTTTAGCCGGAATTTTATTAAAAATGGGAGCATATGGATTGATTCGTATTAATATGGAATTATTACCACACGCGCATTCTCTATTTTCTCCTTGGTTGATCATAGTAGGCACAATACAAATAATCTATGCAGCTTTAACATCTCCCGGCCAACGTAATTTAAAAAAAAGGATAGCGTATTCGTCTGTCTCTCATATGGGTTTCATACTTATAGGAATTGGTTCTATAACCGATACGGGACTTAATGGAGCTATTTTACAAATAATCTCCCATGGATTTATTGGTGCTGCA